TGTTTCAGCAGTAGCATATTGTTCCATGGAGCTAAGGCCAAAAAGATGGAAGAAACAAGTGTTTCCACGACTCTACCATCCGGCCAATTCTGTTCCACTTAATCCCCTTTTCATGGGCACATATCTTTACGGCTAAGGAATGGGGAATCTTTCTCCTGTTACATGAATCAAATGTTTCATTTCATCCGGGAAAAGCCATCTATTTCTCAACAATGTCTTTGTCATTTGATCCAATAGCGTTCCGTTAGATAGGAACAGATTTGATAAATACTGATAACTCTCGGATAGAGTATTAGAACGGAAAGATCCATTAGATAATGAACTATTGGTTCTAAACCATCTCTGGCGATGAATCAACAATTCGAAGTGCTTTTCTTGCGTATTCTTGATGAACCAGCGTTTATATATAGATGTAGGAGGATTTGTTTGGGAAGCAATAAGCCCCTTTGACATCTCTTCATCTGCAAAGAATTCTCGACGTGAAAACACAGAGACAGAGGGCTGATCTTTGAATAGGGAAAAGAATGGATCCGCAGGGTCCCAAATGAATTGGCTTGTTCGAAAAAAGCCTTGTTCTTTGGAAGATCTATCTCGTGTCTGGTACTGCATGGTTCCACTCTGCAAGAACTCCGAATCATTCTCTTGAAGCTCATCCTCTTTATGATAAATGATCCATTTGCCCCGAAATGACCCAGTCCAATAGGGAAATCCCAATTCAGTGGGCCTTTCGATACAATCAAATAGATTGCCACAAGGGCGCCATATTCTAGGAGCCCAAACTATGTGATTGAATAAATCCTCCTCTATCTGTTGCGGATCGAGGGCCCCTTCCCCTTCTTCAAACTCCGATTCGTATTTTTCATCATATAGAAATCTCTGATCAACGATAGAACAAGATCCATTTTGCATCATATCTAACCGATTCCTTGGTTCGGACCGAAGAAGTAATGTCACTCGATTATTATCAAACTGACTGCAATATTTTTCTGTCCGTGAGGATCCCGCCAGAGCCAGAGCGCCTTCTACTTCTAATAGTAATAATAGTAATAGGCCATGAACTAGATCAGAATCATTCTCAACGAATCCATAAGAAGTGATCCAATTTTTTTCATCGTGTCTGGATGAAGACCAAAGATCTTGAGCGACCGATCCGGCAGAACAACTCAAAAGATAAAGAAGTATCGTGAATTTCTTCATGCTCGTTCCAAGTTCGAAGTACCATTTGTACAAATAAGAATCCCCTCCCTTACATGATTTCTTCTTCATATAGATAGATATAGGATCTATGGGGCAATTACTTAGAAGTACATTTTGTGTAACAGCCCTTCCTATCTGATAGAAAAGGATCCCATGATCCTGAACCGATCTTATCTGGGATCGAAAATCCCAAGTTTTTCTATGAAGAGCTGATCTAATTGTATTAGTTTCTATAATGGATTTCTTCTGTGTAATACTAATTGATAAGGCCTCATTGATAAGTGCTACAAGATCTCGCGCATTGGAACCCATGGTTATGGACCCGAATCCGTTAGTATGGAACATCTTCTTTTCCAAGTGAAATCCCCTAGTATATGAAAGAATGAAAAAGTGCTTTCGTTGTTGTGAAAGAAGAAGCCTTCGTATCTTAATGCATGTATTTAATTTATTCGGAGCTATTAGAGCGGGATCCACTTTTTGGGGAATATGAGTCGAAGCAATAACAAGAATCTTTCCAGTGGAACATCTTTCACAATCCCTGGAGAGATAGTTCTCTAATAGACCGAGGGATAAGTAATTCGACTCATTCACATGCAGATCATGAATGTTTGGAATCCATATTATGCAAGGAGACATTGCTTTTGCTAATTCGAATTGAAGGGTGATATCAAATCGGTCTATTTTCGGCGTCATATACATAGTTAGCGCATTCGTCATATTTAGCAGCTCTTTATCAATATCAAGGTCATCATCATCACTATCATCACTATCATCAATATCATCAATATCATCAATATCATCAATATCGTCACTATCATCAATAAGATAACCTTTAGGCTTGTCATCCAGGAACTTGTTCGGAAATACCGTAATGAAAGGAACATAGGAGTTTGTCGCTAGGTATTTGACCAAACAGGATCGTCCAGTTCCTATAGAACCTATCACTAAAATACCTCTAGAAGGGAATAGGGCTAAGCGGAGCGAAAAGGGTTTTCCATGAGGAGATGGGGAATGAAAACTATTAGCCCCACACGAGGTTTGTGAATAAGTGATTGTCTGATAATGAGCAAGGAATATCCGTCTTTCTGCTAAACAGGATCTATTGAACTCATAATTCATTAGATCCTTTTGATGAATGTCAACTAAGTATCGTAAGAAAATTGATCCCGGTTGTTCAATCATTTGATAACCAGAGTCATTCTTTGATAAATGATCACTATGAGTCAGACTCAATAGAATTTGATCAATCCTTTTTTCTGTCGTTAAGGTGGAGAACTGAACCAAGAATTCTCTTTCTTCATCA